CTTCTTTGCCTTCGTGTTTGTCGACTCCACCATTTAATAGAAAATTCCTCAAAATAGTCTATTTCTCTCCATTATGGATTTGGGGCGCGAAACCAAAGATCTGGGAAAATGTGAATTTGATAAGTTGGTTTGTACTAATTCATGAAAGAGATTCTCATCTTCCCATTTAAGGAGATGCGAGATCTAGAGATCTTCTTTTTCGTAGTTGGAGAAGCGGTTTTTTTTTGGAAGCCTTTTTTCATTTTAAGGAATTAGTTAGTCGCCCAGTAACAAGTAACAATAGTAAATTGTATTCGAGAAAAAAACAAAGAAAAATCAGTGGAATCGCTAAGGGTGATGCGCGTATTGTTGTCTTCGATCAAAATACCCGGTTCGTTCTTGACCGAACTAGAAAGATGAGGTTTTATACTAGAAGGACAGATACAATATCGAACCTATTAACGCAAAAGATAATAAAAATGAATAGTCTTAGACCTAAATAACCTTTTGATTTTTCGAGCGAGCATGTGCGAACTGTTTTCTCAGTTTTTCCAACTATTTTGTGAATGAACCGTTTACGAAATTGACTAGGTAATGAGTTAAAATGAAAGTAAGAGTTTGCTAAGATTATTCTTGGCTCTAAACTCGAAAAGAGATTCAATACAATTTAAAACCAAAAGAAATGATCAAAATAGCAATACTTTGCTAACTTTATTCCTTAATGATTTAAAAAGAGTTTCCGTTTTTTTAGACCACTTAGTCTTCCTTTCGCAGTTGAGTTGATAATTGATTCATTGCTCAATCAATCCCTTGCTTGCAAGCACAGGATGGGTAGATATTGTAGATGATGAACCCATTTCTTTTTGTATACTTGTTACTTTCTCTTTTTTAGTATTGTTTATAATAATAGATGAATCAAAAACTTTCAATTGGTCTTTTTGTTTATCTCCTCTTTTTTTTTTTGCAAAACTGGAAACTTAGGTAAGTGCTTTGTTATCAATATATGTCGAAAAAGACCATATTTCATTGAGCTCCTTCATGCCTACTCTAACTAGTTATTTCGGTTTTCTACTAGCGGCTTTAACTCTAACCTCAGCTTTCTATATCGGGCTGAGCAAAATACGACTTATTTGAAATTCATATTGGAACTGCCCAAAACTCAGAAAAAAAATCTTTCTGCGAACTTCGGTGGACTCTACAATTCCTTACCGTGTCAATTTCAAATTCTTGGTCATTGAGATTGATGGTAATTCGGATTAATATTTAGGTAGAGATATTACCTCTTTTTTTCTCCCTTCAAACAAATTGAAATGATTGAAGTTTTTCTATTTGGAATCGTCTTAGGTCTAATTCCTATTACTTTGGCTGGATTATTTGTAACTGCATATTTACAATACAGGCGCGGCGATCAGTTGGACCTTTGATTAATTCACGTTTTTTGACCTCCTTTCTTTAAGATTCGGGAGGTCCAATTCAAATTGCTGGTCAAGTTAGTGACGCTATTTCAATCGAAGAAGAACGGACTCGCGCTCTGTAGGATTTGAACCTACGACATCGGGTTTTGGAGACCCACGTTCTACCGAACTGAACTAAGAGCGCTTTCTTACAAGAGAAGACTGGAAAGAAAAGGGTTGGATTCTTTTCGTAAGCTCAATACATCAGGGATAGACTCTACCTAGGATCATAAGAATGACAGAGTATATATGTCCAATTTGACTCGATTTCACCGAATCCCCCGTTAGTGCTCTCTCGAGCAGATATAGGTAGGGATGACAGGATTTGAACCTGTGACATTTTGTACCCAAAACAAACGCGCTACCAAGCTGCGCTACATCCCTCCAATTAGTCTTACAGTGTCATTGTAGAGAATTCCTGTCTTGTTTTCCACATCGTTTTTTCGTTTTTCGATTCTAGAATATATAATTTATCTGTCCAGTTCGTCCTTTTTTTCTTATTTAAAAGATAATATGACTGAAGATTCATAAAAAACTTTTATCCATTTGAAAAATGGAGCGGAATCGTTCGGAAAATTCAATGACTATTTTGGGGGAATGCTCGAGACGAACAGGACATTTTTATCGGATGTTTTAAGAGAAAGAGTTACAGGATGCTTGTACATGTCAATTTGAATTAGGAATTTCGCGGACAATTTTAGTACAATTAAAAGTGGTCTTTAACTATAATATGCATCTGATCATATATGTCTTCTCATTCGGTATTACAATAAAATGAAAAAATGAAGGGGGTTTTCAATGCGAGATCTAAAAACATATCTTTCCGTGGCACCGGTACTAAGTGCTCTATGGTTCGCGTCTTTAGCAGGTCTATTGATAGAGATTAATCGTTTTTTCCCGGATGCGTTGACATTCCCCTTTTTTTCATTCTAGTTAGTCACGTGGGAAGGAATAACGAAGAGTAGAGCTACAATGAAATATCTGTCACTAATCAAGTCTCCCCCTATATTTTTTTTGTCTATTTCTCTTTTCTCTATTTTTTTTTATTTTTAGAATAAGGGAGGAAAGAGAAAGAAGAAAAGTGGATGCAACGGCTGTGGGATTCGGGTGCAAATCCGAATAATCTAATGATATAGGAATGGAAGTCGAATAAAAAATGGGGGTCTAGAGAAGAGTATTATACGCGAGACTTAAACGAAATCCTGTCCTGTAGAAATCTTTGGATCTTATTTGATGATTGCAGCAAAATTTTTCATAATGTGATTTCAAGTTAGTAACTTCTATTTTGTCCTTTCTTTTGCATTTCGACTCGAAAGGAAAAGCGTTGAGTAAATAAAAAATCCAAAGGAGGTTCATGGCCAAGGGAAAGGAGATCCGAATCACGGTTATTTTAGAATGTACTACTTGTGTTCGAAAGGGTGTTAATAAGGCATCAAAAGGCATTTCCAGATATATGACTCAAAAGAATCGTCACAATACGCCTAATCGATTGGAATTGAGAAAATTCTGTCCATATTGTTCCAAACATACGATTCACGGGGAGATAACGAAATAGCTCGAACTGAGCACTTGCACCCCCCGAGGAGGGGGAAAAATGCCATTCTAATTATCTCTAAGATAATTTGAATAGAAAGAAAATCCGATTTTTTTATGTATTCTAATTCATTTTCGAAATCCAACCGAAATAGGATTTTCGGTTTAAATAAAGGAATAAATTAAACAAACCATGGATAAATCCAAGCGACCTTTTGTTAAATCCAAGCGACCTTTTGTTAAATCGCAGCGATCTTTTGTTAAATCCAAGCGATCTTCTCGTAGACGTTTGCCCCCGATCCAATCGGGGGATCGAATTGATTATAGAAACATGAGTTTAATTAGTCGATTTATTAGTGACCAAGGAAAAATCTTATCTAGACGAGTAAATAAATTGACCTTGAGACAACAACGATTAATCACTCTTGCTATAAAACAAGCGCGTATTTTATCTTTCTTACCTTTTCTTTCTAATGCGCAACTAGGTGAACGAAACAAGGCGACCGCGAGAGCCAGAAAGAAATATAAGTCAGACAGAAAGAAATATAAGTCCGACGGAAAGAAATCTACGTGGACTGTGAGAGACAAAAAGAAATAGAAGGCGACCGTGAGAGACAAAAAGACTGGGCTGACTCTTTCTTCACTTGAATGCAAATTCACACCCGAACTGCAGACGGATGCTTTGTTCAAAAATCCGACAATTCGGACCGGATTTGCTTCTCGTTTCGTAAGACAAAAACCAATCAAAAATCAGAAGTCAAACTCAAAATTTTTGATTGAAAGTGTTGAGTCCTATTTCTTTTTTGATTCATTTTGACTCTACTTTCCCGGAGTTCATTCTCCGGGGAACTCCGTTTAAATTACTCCGACCGCTTCCTTCCAATTGACTTTTTTTATGATCCCATTGGAAATTAGATAAAGACAGTTTTTATTTGCGATAGCTATTTGGGCAAGTATTTTACGATTCAGAAGCAACTGTCGCTTGTATAGATCGTGGATTAATCTACTATAGGTAGAATATATCCATCCGTCACGAATTACTGAATTGATTCGAGTGATCCACAAACGACGAAAATTTCTTTTTTGCCCATCCCTATCCCGATGAGACGAAGCCAAAGCTCTTATGGCTTCTTGCGTCTTTAACGGATCTCCCCGAAAGCTTGAGATCAATGAACGTGCTTTTGTTCTACGTCTCCGAGCTATATATCCCCGTCTAGTTCTGGTCATTGAATATGCATAAATCAAACTTTGCCGAATAACTAATTGATTTCCGTTCTTGCAGTTATTCTTTTTCCCCCTTCCTACTCTATTAATAACCAAATTCGTTTTTCCAATGTATAAACTCAGCATTCCAATGGCTTTGGCTACTCTAACCTTCCCGACCACGATTTTTTATTTTTTTCTCGACATTTAGTTAACCCCCAAATTAGAAATTGGATTCTACTAGGTAGTAAAAAGATAATAAAAAAGAAAAATTCTAAAGAAATCGTGGCTTCCATCGTTTCTATGGTTACTTCTTAAACGGTGAGGTCTTCTCTATACACCGGAGCCTTTAACTTCATTTAATTAATGCTATTGGGAACTTGTATAGTTCACATTCTTTGGCTCTACCCATGAATTTTCCAGTAACTAGGTCTTTCACAACAAGATCTACCTATACAGTAACGGTATTTAATTAGGAGGTTTGGCTGGATAGCTGACCCTGTTAGTCCGTTCTTGCAAGAGGGCGGCCTAATCTTTTATTTTAAATTGAAACCAATATTTCCTCCGCTTAATGGATAAGCATTTGCTACCAATGGAGAATTCTTAAATTTAGGTGATTGAATTTACACCAAGGGAAACCATAAATTTCATACACAATGAAAGGCGTACGAGCCATTTTCGTTTGTTAGATAGTAAATGGAGTTCATTTTTTCATTCTATCCTATTCACCGGTACTGATCGTTGATACGGGAAAATTGTTCACTTTCCTTTGTTCTAACGCATGATCTGAACGAGTCGCACATACACCCGAGTACACGTTCCTCGACGTTGAGGGCATCTCTTAAGAGCGGGCGATTTTGTAACATTTCTGATTGGCTGTCTTGTATTTCTAATAAGTTGTTTAATAGTTGGCATGTTGAAGCATATATATATAAATATGGATGGTTTAGATCCATCCTAACCGGATTCCTCCCCGGTCGGTCGAGGTAATCTCAAATTAGGGATTTGCGCGAAATACAGGCTAGGGGCATTTAAGCCCTTCAAGGCCGCCCTTATAGAATCAAAAGCCTTTCACATTCCGCCCTTACAGAATCAATCATCACGCCCTATAGAATCAGAATCCAATCCTAGAGAATCCAGCTCGATAGAATTAACAATTCTATTAAGCCCTTCAAGCCCTTCAAGCCCGATAGAATCAACAATTCCATAAACTTTGGCCTCTTCTGGTGACAGAAAAGCATCTCTTTCCAGGTCTTCGAAGATAACCCAGAAAGGTTTGTGCGATCTTTGTACAAAAAAGTTTGCGATCTCTTCACGTAGTTTTAGCACCAAATTTGTGTCCATGAGTACCTCCCCCAGGTAGCCTTCCATAAAAGCACTAGTAGGTTGGTGGATCATTACCCTGATGATATAACAAAATAAAAGGTTTTTCTATTGCACAAGATGAAGGGAAGATAAAAGAAAGAGAAAAGACTAGCAAGAAAAAAGATAGAATTGAACAACCGTACATGCATCTTTCTCTGCAGTGCATACGGCTCTAGAAGCTGATCATTATCCTCTCTCAAAGAAAGAGAAAAATAGAATTTATGAGACCTCGATCGGGAAATGATCAAATTACCACCCTTCCTTTCGTGTGAGTGAAAAAGTACTATGATGGCTCCGTTGCTTTAGATATTGCTTTTTTGTCTCTGATTAAGCAATCCCAAAGTTGCTTTATTATTTGAGTAAATAAACTAAGGAAAAAAGAATCTTTTTTTTTGGTAACTCGTTCAGAACAGCCAGCAATATTGGTAAGAGACCTATGAAAAAAGGTTTGTGACGCTGAACTGGACTGCCGATAGATACTAAAATGTCAGAAATCCCTTTTATTTCAGACGACTCGCTCGATAAAAAATCTAATGCTTTGAAAAAAAGAAAAAATTTTTGTATATCGAATTCAAAGTGCCATGCTATTGTTACTTTTTCATTCATATTTCATATGGATAGGCATTTTTCATATGGCGAAGGCATAGTCTTCTTTTTTCTTTCAAAACCGCATTGGCGCGAAGAGTTAGGGAATGCTATACGTTTAGTCTGTGAGCCTCCGGCCAGGATAAAGGCTGCTATTGAAGCGGCTAATCCCAGACATAGTGTATGTACATCTGGTAGCACAAAATTTACTGCATTATGAACAGCTAGCCCATGCATTACTCCTCCACCTGTAGAGTTTATAAATAAAAATTGCTCTTGGTTACAGTCATCGATATTGAGAAATATCATAAGACCGATAATTTGATTCGCCGTTTCGGGACTAAGGCTTTTGAATAAAAAAAGTGCTCTTTCTCGATAAAGTCGGTTGATTAGGGTTGTGAACCGTACAGGCGCCTTTTGGCGCATACGGTTCACAAAATTTGTGAAAAAAATCAATGTCTATATTCCAAGTCTCTATTCCAATCCCCGTTCGGATTTCATAGCATGCTCTGTCTGACTTCTAATTTTTCTTCGATTTTTCAATAAAGATGAGTTTTGATTCCTTGTCCTTAGAAAAAAGAATTCATTAAACGGATCGAATTACCTTTTTATTGATGTATTCTTTCATCGAGATCCAATCCAAATCACAATGTCATTTTCTTGTTCCAAAATGGGCTTCTTTAATCTTACTTTTTTTAGGTTTATACTCTACTCCGGGTAAAGATCCGCCCGCTTTCGATTTGCACCTATAGGACAAATACTCCCATTACCACTTTTTCTTTCTCAATTCGTATAGTCGGCAAATTTTTGAGGTCTTTATACAGAATTCCTCGATTGATTAAGAGAACAGGTGAAGATCACTTCGATTTCCAACTAAGATTTCGTTAGAAAGAGGAATCCCTTTATGATCGAAGGAGGAAGGGTAGATATATTACCAATTGGTTTTTTTAAACGAAGTCTGGATCTTTGAAGTTCTTAGTCCCACGGAGCCCTCCATAAAGTATTCGACTTGATAATAGTAATTTGAATCCTCTTAAAAAAGGATCTAATTGCACTTCACGCTCCCAATTTTGGATGATCCAATTTAGGGCGAAATAGAGGATCTCTTGATCGGGGAGAGAAGGGGGAAAGCCCTATGACCCAAGATATCTGACAAGTCGCACTATAAGTCAACCCACGTTGCTTCCTCGTCGTCTTCGTCAGATTCAGACATATCATAAGGTAATTTCGGAACACCAACGGGCATGAAAAGAACGCACAAATACCAAAACGAGGCAACTTTAGCAGGGAAACGTAATAAGGGTTGTCTTGTTTTTCGAATATTGTCCTTTATCAAAAATGCATAAAGAAAGACAGCCCGAATAAGCGAAATTCTTAGAAATAGGCCTGAACAAGTATGGGCACATTCGTTCATAGAAAAGGCATCAAACGTCCCATTGCGTATTGGTACTTATCGAGTATAGAATAAATCTGCTTCTCTTTTTTTCTACGAACGAAATTGTTCCATTATTCCTAATAGACTCAAACAACTTCTGAACCCTTGCTCTGAACTAATCCCCCGAGGAGAGGGGGACATAACATCGGCAGAGTAGAGTCGTGTCCAAATGCAATAAAGTTGCGTAGTGTCGTTTTTCTTTGATAAAGGGGTATTTTCATGGGTTTACCTTGGTATCGTGTTCATACTATCGTATTGAATGATCCCGGCCGGTTGCTTGCTGTTCATATAATGCATACAGCTCTGGTTGCTGGTTGGGCCGGTTCGATGGCTCTATATGAATTAGCAGTTTTTGATCCTTCTGACCCTGTTCTTGATCCAATGTGGAGACAGGGTATGTTTGTGATACCCTTCATGACTCGTTTAGGAATAATCAATTCCTGGGGTGGCTGGGGTATCACAGGAGGGACTATAACCTCTCCTGGTATTTGGAGTTACGAAGGTGTGGCCGGAGCGCATATTGTGTTTTCTGGCTTGTGCTTTTTAGCAGCTATCTGGCATTGGGTGTATTGGGATCTAGAAATATTTACTGATGAACGTACAGGAAAACCTTCATTGGATTTGCCTAAGATCTTTGGAATTCATTTATTTCTCGCGGGGGTAGCTTGCTTTGGTTTTGGTGCATTTCATGTAACAGGCTTGTATGGTCCGGGAATATGGGTGTCCGATCCTTATGGACTAACTGGAAAAGTCCAATCCGTAAATCCAGCGTGGGGCGTGGAAGGTTTTGATCCTTTTGTTCCGGGAGGAATAGCCTCGCATCATATTGCAGCGGGAACATTGGGCATATTAGCCGGCCTATTCCATCTTAGCGTCCGACCACCCCAACGCCTATACAAAGGATTGCGCATGGGTAATATTGAAACTGTCCTTTCCAGTAGTATCGCTGCTGTCTTTTTTGCAGCTTTTGTTGTTGCCGGAACTATGTGGTATGGTTCAGCAACTACCCCCATCGAATTGTTTGGCCCGACTCGTTATCAATGGGATCAGGGGTACTTCCAACAAGAGATATATCGAAGAATTAGTGCGGGGTTAGCCGAAAATCAAAGTTTATCAGAAGCTTGGTCTAAAATTCCTGCAAAATTAGCCTTTTATGATTACATCGGTAATAATCCGGCAAAAGGAGGATTATTCCGGGCGGGTTCCATGGATAACGGGGATGGAATAGCGGTTGGATGGTTAGGCCATCCTATCTTTAGAGATAAAGAAGGTCGTGAACTTTTTGTACGTCGTATGCCCACTTTTTTTGAAACATTTCCGGTCGTTTTAGTAGATGGAGCCGGGATTGTTCGAGCGGATGTTCCTTTTCGAAGGGCAGAGTCGAAGTATAGTGTCGAACAAGTCGGTGTAACGGTTGAGTTCTACGGTGGCGAACTCAATGGAGTCAGTTATAATGACCCGGCGACTGTGAAAAAATATGCTAGACGCGCTCAATTGGGTGAAATTTTTGAATTAGATCGTGCTACTTTGAAATCCGACGGTGTTTTTCGTAGCAGTCCAAGGGGTTGGTTTACTTTTGGACATGCGTCATTTGCTTTGCTCTTCTTCTTCGGACACATTTGGCATGGTGCTAGAACCCTGTTCAGAGATGTTTTTGCTGGAATTGACCCCGATTTGGATGCTCAAGTAGAATTTGGAGCATTCCAAAAACTTGGAGATCCAACGACAAGAAGACAAGTCGTCTGATACAACCTTCTTTTGATGTCTTTCGCTTTTACGATTTGGTAGGGATTTGGATATTGATAGAGGGTAGCCGAGAAATCTGGATTTGACTCGCCGTTTTTTGTCTCTTGCTCTTTCGGTATCCAGGAGACCCAATAAAATAAATAAAAAATAGGTATGGAAGCTATAATTGTAAATCACGATCGAATCTATGGAAGCATTGGTTTATACATTCCTCTTAGTCTCAACTCTAGGGATCATTTTTTTCGCTATCTTTTTTAGAGAACCACCTAAAGTTCCGACTAAAAAATGAAAGTCTTGGCATTATCTCAATTTCAATTGCAGTAATGAGCCTCCCAATATTGAGAGGCTCATTACTTCCACTAATCCCCATGTTCCTCGAACGGATCTCTTAGTTGTTGAGAAGGTTGCCCAAAAGCGGTATATAAGGCGTACCCAGTAAAACTTACAAGTAAACCAGATAGAAAGACGGCGACTAGGGTGGCTGTTTCCATTAGTAGAAAATTTCAAGAACACAACTGATCTATGATAAGATACTTTATTTACAACGGAAGAGTATACAAAGTCAACAGATCTCAATGACTACAATAGGATTTATGGTTACACAAACTGTTGAGAAAGATTCTCGATCTGGTCCAAAACGAACGAATGTGGGGAGTTTATTAAAACCATTGAATTCCGAATATGGTAAAGTCGCTCCGGGGTGGGGAACGACTCCTTTGATGGGTGTCGCAATGGCCCTATTTGCGGTATTTCTATCTATTATTTTGGAGATTTATAATTCTTCCGTTTTATTGGATGGAATTTCAATGAATTAGATCTAGAAGAACTCCAATCGAGCTTTTCAATACAAAATGAATCATTTAGAGTTCGGATTTTTAGCCCGTTCTATTTTGGTAGTTCGATCGTGGAATTTCTTTCTGTCTTTCTGGAATATGAGTGTGTGACTTGTTATAATGGATCCTATTGATTGTACAGAGAATGGGTCTGTCATCTTCAGAGAAACGGTTCTACTTCGTCGGATATTTATTCGAATATCTGGAACACGGAATCTATTTCATATATTCCGAACTATTTAAACTATGATTCATACTTAATATTCAGACCTCGCGTCCGGACCCCAAAAGTTTTTTCAAAAGAATTCGAATTGAGAAATCGAAAGTCTTTGCTTCTTTCAAACATTCCTTTAGGCTTATTTTGACGCAAAGACAAAGGTTTCTTTGGATTTTTCTTCCTTTTATCTATTCGTGAACTAAGTGATGATCCAATCATTCTTACTCAAGGAATCTTTAGGCTTAGCTTCGTCTTTTTATGAATCATCGTGGTTCTAGTATGAATCTGAGGTTTTAATTGATTCATAGGGTCTTAACAAGAGAATTCCTATTAATAATCAAGAATAAAGAAAACAAATTGCCCATATTACATACAAAAAAATAGGGAAGAGAGCATTCAAGAGGCCCGTAAGGATGAAGATAAAACCAACTGAGCCAACTTGAGAATTGGGTATTATCACCACAAAGCAGAGCTTTGGGATTTTTCTTCCTTCGTATTTTCAGAGAAGATTCAATCGGAACTCAAAAAGTTTCAACCTTTCTATTCCATTTCCGCTCCAACCGGTTTTTGGGTGTTTTTGCTTGAGCTGTACGAGATGAAAGTCTCCTATACGGTTCTTTGAGGGGGAATCGCCCCTATCTCAATAAAGTTTATGATTGGTTTGAAGAACGTCTCGAGATTCAGGCGATTGCGGATGATATAACTAGTAAATATGTTCCCCCTCATGTCAACATATTTTATTGTCTAGGTGGAATTACACTTACTTGTTTTTTAGTACAAGTGGCGACAGGGTTTGCTATGACTTTTTACTATCGTCCGACCGTTACGGATGCTTTTGCTTCGGTTCAATACATAATGACTGAAGCTAATTTTGGTTGGTTAATCCGATCCGTTCATCGATGGTCAGCAAGTATGATGGTCCTAATGATGATTCTGCATGTATTTCGTGTGTATCTCACCGGCGGGTTTAAAAAACCCCGCGAATTGACTTGGGTTACAGGTGTGGTTTTGGCTGTATTGACCGCCTCTTTTGGCGTAACTGGTTATTCCTTACCTCGGGACCAAATTGGTTATTGGGCGGTGAAAATTGTAACAGGTGTCCCTGAAGCTATTCCTCTAATAGGATCACCTTTGGTAGAATTATTGCGCGGAAGTGCTAGTGTAGGACAATCCACTTTGACTCGTTTTTATAGTTTACATACTTTTGTATTGCCGCTTCTTACTGCCGTATTTATGTTAATGCACTTCCTAATGATACGTAAACAAGGTATTTCGGGTCCTTTATAGAGAAGAGATATCATATAGATAGTTGTAATCCATCATGTCTCGCGTGGGGACGGAATGATAGTCGTTCATTGCTAGAATACAAGTATGGATTATTGAAAAAAATAAGACATGTATTTGGATATTTCCCTTGAACTCCACAATATTCTTTTTTGACAGGACTCGTTGAAGGGAATTTGCCGAAGAGAAAATGGATTATGGGAGTGTGTGACTTGAGCTATTGATTGGTCTGTGCAGCTATGTGCCTTTATCTATCTGCCGCATTGGAATTCACAACCAAATGTGTCTTTGTTCCAACCATCATGTAAGTCCCCTACAGAAGATAGGCTGGTTCGCTTGACGAGAATCTTTTCTATGATCAGATCCAAATCATGTCGTACATGAAGAGGCTCCGTAAGATCTAGTTCACTTAACTTAAGATTGAATAGTATGAAAATGCACGCATTTTCTCTGCATTGACACGATCGATGATATAATACTATCGGAGTTAAACAAAGGGTCTAAAGAAGAAGAGAGGCTGGGCTATATTAGTAACAAGGAAATACTTTGTGTGTGTTTGTAATTGGTAAAAGGTCTCTAAATAGTTTCGGGATCAAAATGGATCCGAAGGTTTGAGACGACCCAGAAAGCAATTGATCCTATCACGATCGACTTTGTAAGCCTACTTGGGTCTTGAGTATTTACTTCAAAGAACTGAAGTCTTTTCAAAGAACTGAAGTCTTTTCAAAGAACTGAAGTCTTTTCAAAGAACTGAAGTCTTTGCACTGCGTAGTTTCAAAAAAAATCGAATCCAAAAGTGGTTTTCGTATGTAAAACCATTTCTATATCGTATATGTATATGTTTAGACATAGAGATTTTAGAAGGA